AATAAGATGCCTGAAAAAAGGGTTATTTTGATAGAATAAATTATGTATATTTTACTCTTATTGTAAGATCAAGATTTAAACTTGTCCTTAAAAATCAAAATTTTCTGTGCGTCAATACACCTTCTTACAAATACAAATGTATTTAAACAGAAGAAGTAAGCTAATTAAGCTCTTAGGTTCATACCCTAATTATGAAAGTTTAACCTTTCCTTCTTTAATAAAAATAAATTCTTCTAAAATATTTTTCTTAGGCTTTATAATTACTGGGGTTATATTATGCTTATGTTCTAATAATTGATTATTTATTTGGTGTGGGCTTGAATTGAGATTAATTTCTTTTCTCCCACTAATTCATAGAACTCAGATTATTTCATCTGAATCATCTATAAAATATTTTTTAGTACAAAGAGTGAGATCAGGTATACTAATTTTAGGATTAATAATAATATTAACTTTAAAACTAAATTATAATTTAATCATTGCTAGATCAATTTTAATTAAAATAGGAGTAGCACCATTTCATTCATGATTATTAGGTGTGGTTGAAGGATTATCAATAATTCCTATAATATTAATATTTACTGTATCAAAAATTGCACCTTTAATAATATTAACTTTTATTACATTAAGACTAGCTTTAATTATTTGTCTTACTATAGTTACTGGGGCTATATTAGGTTTAAATCAATCATCTACACGAAAAATTATTACTTATTCTTCAATTTTTAATATAGGATTAATTTTAATATCAATTAAAAATAATTTTATTTGATTCTATTATCTCGTTATTTATTCAATTTTGGTTTCAATACTAGTATTCTTAATTTTCAAGATAAACATATTTTATGTTAATCAAATAATTACAATAGAAAATTTAATGTCTTATAAAATAGGTTTATGATTTATTTTATTATCAATAGGGGGAATACCTCCTTTTGTAGGATTTTCAATTAAACTAATTGTAATTGAATTTTCAGTTATTCATCAAATAACCATCAATTTAATTATTATAATTTTATTTTCATTACTAGTAATATTCTTTTACTTACGATTAAGTTACTTATCCATTATATTTTTTTCTATATCAAATAAATGAATAACATTAAATTTAAGAAAAATACCAATAATGTTTATAATATTTAATACATTAACACTACCAATTTATTTAACTACAAAAATCTTTTATTAAGATTTTAAGTTAAATAAACTATTAACCTTCAAAGTTAAATATATCTCTACAGATAAGTCTTAAAAAAATTTATCTTTAAATTTGCAATTTAATATTTTTATTAAACTATAAAACTTAATATTAAGAGGGAAATTTCAACCCTTAAGTAAATTTACAGTTTACTACTTAAATCAGACATCTTAATTTTATGATAAAATGATTATACTCTACTAACCATAAAGACATTGGTACTATGTATTTTATTTTTGGAATCTGGGCAGGAATAGTTGGGATAATACTTAGAATATTAATTCGAATTGAATTAGCTCAACCAGGAGCATTTTTAAATAATGATCAAATTTATAATGTAATTGTAACCTCTCATGCATTTATTATAATTTTCTTTATAGTTATACCAATTATAATTGGGGGCTTTGGTAATTGATTATTACCTTTAATAATTGGAGCTCCTGATATAGCATTCCCTCGAATAAACAATATAAGATTTTGACTCTTACCACCTTCTTTAACTCTTCTTCTTATAAGATCTATAGTTGAAACAGGAGCAGGAACAGGTTGAACTGTATATCCACCTTTATCTTCTAATATTGCTCATTCAGGAGCAAGAGTTGATTTAGCAATTTTTTCTTTACACTTGGCAGGTATTTCATCAATTTTAGGTGCAGTAAATTTCATTACTACTGTAATTAATATACGGTCAATTATATTGACATTAGATCGAATTCCTTTATTTGTTTGGTCAGTTGTGATTACAGCTATTTTACTACTCTTATCTTTACCTGTATTAGCAGGTGCTATTACTATATTATTAACAGATCGAAACTTAAATACATCATTTTTTGACCCATCTGGGGGTGGTGACCCTATTTTGTATCAACATTTATTTTGATTTTTTGGGCACCCCGAAGTTTATATTTTAATTCTACCAGGGTTTGGTATAATTTCACACATTGTTACCCAAGAAAGTGGTAAAAATGAATCTTTTGGTTATATTGGAATAATTTATGCAATAATATCAATTGGGTTACTAGGGTTTGTTGTATGGGCCCACCACATATTTACTGTTGGTATAGATGTTGACACTCGGGCCTATTTTACATCAGCAACAATAATTATTGCTGTACCAACTGGTATTAAAGTATTTAGTTGATTAGCAACTATACATGGTGTACCTTTAAAAACAAGTATTTCTATACTTTGGTCTTACGGATTTGTGTTTTTATTTACTTTAGGTGGATTAACAGGAATTATTCTTTCTAATTCTTCTATTGATGTTATTCTTCATGATACATATTATGTTGTTGCACACTTTCATTATGTACTTTCTATAGGTGCTGTATTTGCTATTTTAGCAGGGTTTATTCAATGGTATCCATTATTTACAGGATTAACATTAAATCCTACTTGATTAAAAATTCAATTTATATTTATATTTGTAGGTGTTAATTTAACTTTTTTCCCACAACATTTCTTAGGGTTAAGAGGGTTCCCTCGACGTTACTCTGATTATCCTGATGTATATACATCTTGAAATAATTTATCTTCAATTGGTAGAATAATTTCATTTGTAAGAGTATTAATAATAATATTTATTATTTGAGAAAGCTTAATTTCTAAACGATTAGCTCTATTTGCTAAAAATAACACTTCTGCAATTGAGTGATTTCAAAAACTTCCCCCAGAGGAGCATTCATACAGAGAACTACCATTACTTTTAAATTAATCTTCTAATGTGGCAGAAAAATGTAATGAGCTTAAAATTCATCTATAAATAAAACTATTTCTTTAGAAATTGCTTCATGATCAGATTTTAATTCACAAAATTCTAATTCACCTGTAATAGAACAATTAATTATATTTCATGACCACACAATAATAATTGTTACTATAATTACAATTACTGTTATGTATATAATATTAAGATTAATAATAACAAAATTAGGTAATCGTATATTGCTTGAAGGTCAATCAATTGAATTAATTTGAACAATCTTACCTGCTGTTATACTAATTTTTATTGCCCTACCTTCATTAAAAATTTTATACATAATTGAAGAAACAAATAAACCTATAATTACTATTAAAGCTATTGGTCACCAATGATTTTGATCATATGAATACTCTGACTTCAAGAAAATTGAATTTGATTCATATATAAAACCTACTAATGATTTAGAAGATAATGAATTTCGTTTGTTGGAAACAGATAACCGAATTATTTTACCTTACAATACACAAACGCGTATTTTAATAACATCAACTGATGTGATTCATTCTTGAACTATTCCGGCTTTAGGAATTAAAGTAGATGCATCTCCAGGACGAATTAATCAAGGGAATATTTTAATAAATCGACCTGGACTATTTTTCGGACAGTGTTCAGAAATCTGTGGGGCAAACCATAGCTTTATACCAATTGTTATTGAAAGAATTAATATAACTAGATTCTTAAATTGATTAAAAAATTATTCATTAAGTTACTTAAAGCAAGTAATGGTCTCTTAAACCACTTTATAGTAAATTAGCGATTACTCTTAATGAAAAAGATTTAGTTTAACAAAAACATAAAATTGTCAATTTTAAAAAACTAATTTATAGTAATCTTTTTGCCACAAATATCTCCTATATGATGAACCACTTTAATAGTAATATTTATTTTATTATTTATTATTTTAATAACAATTTTGTATTTCAATATTAATAACAAAATAACCTCAAAAATCTTACTTTGTAATAAAAAAATAAATTGAAAATGATAACTAATTTATTTTCGGTGTTTGATCCTTGTACAGGATTTTTATCAATAAATTGATTAAGAACAATTATTTTTATAATAATTTTACCTTATAAATATTGATTTACCCCAAACAAAATTAATCTTATATTCTCTATAGTGATAAAAACACTTCAAAAGGAAATTTCTATATTAATACCTTATCAAGGTACAACACTAATTATATTAACACTATTATTGTTTGTATTAGTTAATAATTTGATAGGATTATTGCCTTACGTTTTTACATCATCATCTCATTTAATTTATTCACTATCAATAGCACTCCCATTGTGAATAGCTTTGATGATTTATGGTTGAACAAATAAATATAATTCAATATTTAGACATTTAGTGCCGACAGGTACCCCTGCAATATTAATACCATTTATAGTTATAATTGAAACAGTAAGAAACATTATTCGGCCGGGTTCTTTGTCCGTCCGACTTACGGCTAATATAATTGCAGGACATTTATTAATATCATTATTAGGTAATAATACATCTACTATATTTCTTATAATTTCAGCAATAATTGTATATGTAGGATTAATATTATTTGAACTAGCTGTAGCTATAATTCAATCATATGTGTTTATAACTTTAGGAACTTTATATTCTAGAGAAATTTAAATGAATAATCATCCTTTTCATTTAGTAGATAAAAGACCGTGACCAATCACCGGATCTATTGGGTTAATAACCACAATATTAGGTTTAATTATATGATTTCATAAATTAAACTATAATTTAATAATTATAGGTTTAATAATTATTATTTTAACTATAATTCAATGATGGCGGGATGTAACACGGGAATCTACATTTCAAGGATTACACACTATTAAAGTAATCCTAAGAATAAAATTAGGGATAATTTTATTTATTGTATCTGAAGTATTATTTTTTTCATCATTTTTTTGAGCTTTTTTTCATAGAAGTTTATCACCTACAATAGAAATTGGTTTAATATGACCACCAAAAGGAATTTTACCTTTTAATCCAATTAATGTACCAATATTAAATACAATAATTCTTCTAAGATCAGGTGTATCAATTACATGAGCCCATAATGCCCTTATTAATAAAAATTATCCACAAATAATTCAAAGAATAATTATTACAGTTATTCTGGGTATTTATTTTTCTCTTCTTCAGCTATATGAATATTTAGAATCCCCATTTTGCATCTCTGATTCAGTTTATGGGGCTACATTTTTTATAGCAACAGGATTCCATGGTTTACACGTAATTATTGGAACAATTTTTATTGCAGTTTCACTTTTACGTATAAAAAAATTACATTTTTCAAATGATCACCATGTAGGATTTGAAGCATCAGCTTGATACTGACATTTTGTTGATGTTGTATGATTATTTCTTTATATTTCAATTTATTGATGAGGAGGTTAATTTAATTTACTTAATATAAAAAGTATATTAAGCTTCCAACTTAAATGTTTCCAGTGAAAGTAAATAATTAACCTAATTCTTTTCCATCTACTTACAGTTACTTTAATTAATATAATTATTATTTTTATAATTATATTTATTGCAAAAAAACCTATTTTTGATTTACAAAAATCAACCCCATTTGAGTGTGGTTTCAACCCAATAACATTCAAGCGATTACCTTTTTCTATTCATTTTTTCCTTATTGCAGTGATTTTTTTAATTTTCGATATTGAAATTATTATTATTATACCAATAATTTTAACCATTAAAAGTGCCCAAATAATAGCATGATTATTAACATCATTTATTTTTATCATAATTTTAATTATTGGATTATACCATGAATGAATTAATGGTATGTTAAATTGAACTAAATAATTGGGTTGTATTTAAATATAATATCTGATTTGCATTCAGAAGGTGCTATAAGCCTTCCTTAACATAGAAGTAAAATTTACATTTAGTTTCGACCTAAAAATAGGGTAACCCATGTTTTAATAGAAACCAAAAACAGAGGTATCTTATTGTTAATAAGAACAATGAGTCATTGTACTCCTATTAAAAGAGATATTGAAATAAAAACAGCTGCTAACTAGTTTTTAAAGCGGTTAAATTCCGTTTGTCTCTTATTCTTATAGTTTAATAAAACACTTTATTTTCATTAAAGAAATGATTAAGTAATCTATGAATATTTTGGGGGTAATATTCCCTCAATTATAGCTTCAATATAATGCTCTAAATTTAAGCTACCAAAATAAATAATTAATAAAAATCAAATCAAGAAAGATAAAAATATTACTTTTATATTATTTATTGAATAATATTGAATCAAATTAGAAATTTTTAGTAAATAATATGAAACACCTATAGATCCATAGAATTCCCCTCAATTTAGATTTATTTTATACGTGTGATTAAAAGAATAAAAAACTTTATATATATAATATGAATATCTATATATAAACCATATATTTGTAAATATATAATAACTTAATCTAAAAAAAAAATTTTTTAGCTCAGTTATTTGATACCCTACCCAAAACCCAAGTATTACAAATATTAAAGGTATAATTTTTATATATAAGGGGAAAACTATAAAAGTTAAATCAATTATTAAAGTTCATAAAATTCTACAGCCAAAAACCACTGAAAAAAAAGTTAAAACTATAATTCTAAACTTTATCAGGTTTTTTTCTTCAAAGAAAAGTAAATGATTCTTAAATTTAGAATTTACTAATATAGAATAATAGAATAAACGAACTCTATAAGAACAAGTTAGACCTAAACAAAAAAAAAAGATTAAATAATATAATACACCTCTAAATTGTATTATACCCATCTCTAAAATTAAATCTTTTGAATAAAACCCTGATAAAAATGGAACACCACAAAGAGCTAAGTTTGAAATATTAAAACAAGACGTAGTGAAAGGTATTAAGTTACAAACAGAACCTATAACACGAATATCTTGATTATCATTTATATAAAAAATAAAAATACCAGCACAAAGAAATAATAAAGATTTAAATATAGCATGAGTTAATAAATGAAAAAAAGACAAATTTACTAATCCTATAAATAAAGATCTTATTATTAAACCAAGTTGTCTTAAAGTCGATAAGGCAATTACTTTTTTTAAATCAAATTCATAGTTAGCACAAAATGAAGATATAAGTATAGTCATAATTCTGATAAATAAAAAATATATATTATTATAAACAACTCTATTAAAAAAACGAATTAATAAATAAACTCCTGCAGTAACTAGAGTTGAGGAATGAACAAGAGAGGAAACAGGTGTAGGAGCTGCTATAGCAGCGGGGAGCCATGTTGAAAATGGAATTTGGGCACTTTTAGTAAAAGAAGAAATAATAATTAAATAAAATAAATAGCAATTAAAAAAGTCTAGATAAAATATAAAATGTCAACTCCCAAAAGATATTATTCATGAAATAGAAATTAGTAAGCCAATGTCCCCTAAACGATTAGTTAAACAAGTGATTATACCAGCCAAATAACTTTTTATAGAATTATAATAAATAACTAAACAATATGAAACTAAGCCTAATCCATCTCAACCCAAAAGAATTCTTACTAAATTCGGTCTAATAATTATTAAAAATATTCTTAAAACAAATAAAATAACTAAAAACAAAAAACGATTTCTAGAATAATTATATAACCCTATATAATTTATTCTGTAAAAAATTACTATTGATGAAATCAACAAAACAACTGAAATAAATAAACAAGAAATTCAGTCCAATAAAATTAAATAATAAACATTAAACGAATTAATATCAAGAATTTTTCATTCAAGAATTAAACTAAAATCTCTTGAAACAAAAATTATTGAATAAAAGAAAAAAATGAAAGAAATAATTAACAAAAGAACCCCTCAATATAAATAGTAATTAAATTTTAACAAAATTTAAAACTATATAGTATCTAAGGCACCACAAACCTTAATTTTTTTTTAAACTATTTAAATTAAATTAAAAAAGAACCTAACCCTAAAAGAATAAAAAATAGAGGTAATAAGTGAATTATTAAAAGTAAGTATTCGCGGATATAACCTAAACTGTATCTATACAAAAAATTAGAAGAACCATGTTGAGTAAAACTAAATAAAAAGACTCTAAAACAAGCTGAAAAAAAAGAAATTAATATAAAATAATATAAAGAATTAAATCAAAATATTATTATTCTATTTAAAATAAAAATTTCTCTTAAGAAATTTAAACTAGGGGGACATCCTATATTAAATCTTCTAAATAAAAATCATATTGCGGATATTCTAGGTATAAATGTTAAAAGACCTTTATTAATATAGAAACTACGACTAGAGAAACGTTCATATGAAATATTTGCTAAACAAAATAATCCTGAAGAACATAACCCATGAGAAATCATTATAAGGTAAGCCCCCACAATTCCTCATTTTCTTATTCTTAATAACCCAATTAAACATAAGCTTATATGAGCAACAGAAGAATAAGCAATTAAGCATTTTACATCCCCCTGAATAAAACAAATTAAACTTACTAAAATGCCTCCAACTATTCTTAAAGAAAACCAAATATATCTGTAATTTAAAAATATATTTTCAAAAATAGTTATAAAACGTAAAATTCCGTAACCCCCAATTTTTAATAATAAACCAGCTAAAATTATTGAACCAGAAACTGGTGCTTGAACATGAGCTTTTGGTAACCAAAAATGTACCATAAATATAGGTAATTTAACCAAAAAAGCAAAAATTAAACAAAAATGAAAAATGAATCTGAAAGACTCTCTTGTGTATATTATACCAAAAAATAAAGTATAATTATTTATGTAAAAGTAAATAATTAAAAGAAACAGAGGTAAAGAAGCAAATAAAGTGTAAAAAAATAAGTAAAGACCTGAAATTAAACGCTCAGGCTGGTAACCCCAACCAAAAATTAAAATTATTAAAGGAATTAAACTGAATTCAAAAAATATATATATAATAAATATATTTATAGAACTAAAAATAATAATTAAAATTATGCAAAGTGTTACACAAACAAATAAAAACAAATTAGAATATAAATTATTTTGAATTATGTTTCTAGAAATAATTATTAATGAAACAATTAATAATCTTAAAAAAATTAAACCATATGAATAATAATCCAACCCTAAAAAATAAGAAATAATTGAAAAATAATTATTTATAAAAAATAATGCAAATTTAAGTATTAAAAGTAAGAGACTAAATTGAATAATATACCAACAATTTTGAGAAAATAATATTAAAGGGGTTATAAAAACTAAATATAATAAAATTATTATCATAAAAGTATAGAATTCATGTAGTCATTCCCATGGCATCGAATTATATAAACTAAAACACTTAATCCTAATACCCCTTCACAAACATAAAAAGTTATTATAAATAAATATATGTAAAAAGAATAATTAAATATTAAACAATAAAATAAAATCATTATTAATAATCTTAAAACAATTATTTCTAATCTAATTAGACATAAAAGAATATGCTTACGAATTAAAATTAATGATATAACTCTTAATATAAAAATATATGAACAAAAATAAAATCTCATTAGTTTTAATAATTTAAATAAAATATTGATTTTGTAAATCAAAAATGAAAATAAATTTCTTAAAACATCAGCAAAGTGATTAATACACGTCTTAAACTCCCAAAGCTTAAATTTTAAATAAAATACATGCTGAAATAAAAATTTTTTTATTAAAAATAATAGTTATAATTAGATCTTTAACCCCTTTTATAAAAAACCCTATATCTATAGGGTTTTTACTTATAATTCAAACAATAATAATAATTATTCTAATAAATAAAATTATAGAAACTTCATGATTTATAATAGTTACATTTCTTATAATAATTGGAGGTTTATTAATTATTTTCTCTTACATAAGAAGAATTGCATCAAATGAAAAATTTAAAATTAAATTTAATCTAATATTATTTACATTAATTATTATTATTATTATTGATGAAATATTATTTGATCATCAAATTAATGAAAAGCAAGAAGTTATATTTTCTACTAATACTGACTTATCATTAATTAAAATTTATAATTATAAATCTATGTATATAACAATTATACTAGTTATATATCTACTGATTACAATAATTTCAGTTTCAAAAATAGTTAAACACCATGATGGGCCTCTTCGATCTTACATTAAATAAATGAATAAACCATTACGTAAATTAAACCCTGTATTTAAGATTATAAATTATTCAATTATTGATTTACCTGCTCCAATTAACATTTCATCTTGATGAAATTTTGGAGTTATTTTAGGTATATGTTTAACTATCCAACTTGTTACAGGTATTTTTTTATCTATACATTATAATGCCAACGTGGAAGCAGCTTTTAATAGATTAAGTCACATTATACGAGATGTTAATTATGGGTGATTACTCCGATCCCTTCACTCTAACGGAGCATCATTATTTTTTATCTGTATTTATATTCATACAGGTCGGGGTATATACTATGGATCATATAAATATACAAAAACATGATTAATTGGTATTGTAATTATATTAATAACTATAGCAACAGCATTCTTAGGTTATGTATTACCTTGAGGTCAAATATCATTTTGAGGGGCCACTGTAATTACCAACTTACTTTCAGCATTCCCTTATATTGGTGGAATATTAGTTAATTGAATTTGAGGGGGTTTTGCAGTAGATAATGCCACTTTGTCTCGATTCTTTAGTTTACACTTTATATTACCATTCATTATTACAATAATAGTTATTATCCACATTTTTTTTCTACATCTAACAGGGTCTAATAACCCTATTGGTATTAATTCTAATATAGATAAAATTCCATTTCACCCTTATTTTTCTATTAAAGATTTATTAGGAATTTTGATTACATTTACTTCATTATTTTTATTAAATTTAAGTGAACCTTTTTTATTATCTGATCCTGATAATTTTATTAATGCAAATCCTATAGTAACCCCAATCCATATTCAACCAGAATGATATTTTCTATTTGCATATGCGATTCTACGATCAATTCCTAACAAATTAGGAGGTGTAATAGCATTGTTTTTGTCTATTTTAATTTTAGCTATTCTTCCATTTTCCATAAAAATAAAATTTAAAGGAATCAGATTCTACCCTTTAGCTCAAATAAATATATGAATATTTTTAACAATTGTTATTTTATTAACATGAATTGGTGCACGACCAGTAGAATTACCTTACACGGATATTGGAATAATTTTAACAGTTTTATACTTTACTTACTTTATCTCAGACCCAATTATTACTAAATTCTGGGATAAAATTACTTATTAAGTTATTTAGCTTATTCAAAGCATTTACTTTGAAAGTAAAAGAAAGATTAAATTTTAATAACTTAACAAAAAAAAATGATAAAAAACAATAAGTTTAAACAAAATAAATAATAAAATATAATTTAAAGATATTGGTAAATAACACTTCCAGGCCAAATATATTAATTTGTCATAACGATAACGTGGTAAAGTACAACGAATTCACACAAAAAAAAAACAAATAAATATAATTTTAAGAAAAAATGTAAAAGAATAAAAATTACCCCCTAAAAAAATTACGCAAGAAATTATTCTAATAAAAATAATTCTAGAATATTCAGAAATAAATAATAAAGCAAAACCACCACTTCCATATTCAACATTAAATCCAGAAACTAACTCTCTTTCTCCTTCAGAAAAATCAAAAGGGGTCCGATTAGTTTCAGCTAAACAGCAGGATAATCAACAAAAAAATATTGGAATAGAAAAAAAAATAAATCAACTTAAATTTTGTACTAAAGTAAAATTTATTAAACTATATCTGTCAGATAAAAAAAAATAACAAAGAAGAATCAAAGACAATGAAACTTCATAAGAAATTGCTTGAGAGACACTCCGAATACAACCCAGTAAGGAATAAATTCTATTTGAAGATCACCCACAAATAATTAATCCATAAACTCTAATTCTGGAACAACATAAAAAAAATAAAAATCCATAATTGAAATCCACACAATTAATATAAAATGGAAATAGAGACCAAATAAATAAAGACTGAATTAATCTAAAAATAGGACAAATAAAATATATAAAAAAATTAGAATTTATAGGGTAAACCTGTTCCTTAAGAAATAATTTAGCTCCATCTCTAAAAGGTTGGAAAATACCAAAGTAACCAACTTTATTAGGACCTTTACGAATATGAGAATAACCTATAATCTTTCGCTCTAATAAAGTGTAAAACCCAACAGAAACTATTACTATTAATAAAAGAAAAATGCAAGTAATTAAATAAATTATTAGATGTGATTTTAAACACTTAATTAAATTCTAAATTTAATACATAATTCTGCCAATCTAATTTAGTATAATAAATAAATAACATTAAATAATAATGAATTACTTGGTCCTTTCGTACTAAAATAATTTTAATCTATTAAGATAGAAACCAACCTGGCTCACACCGGTTTGAACTCAAATCATGTAAGAATTTAAAAGTCGAACAGACTTAAATTATTAAGATACTGCCCCTAAAATTTATCTTAATTCAACATCGAGGTCGCAAACTTAAATATAGATATGAACTCCCCATTTAAATTACGCTGTTATCCCTAAGGTAACTTTATCTAATAAACAATCATAATGAATCAATATATTCTCTTAAAAAAGAATTTAAATAATAAAGATTAAGTTTAATTATCACCCCAATAAAACTTAAAAATTCAATTAAATTTTAATTAAATTTAAAATAAATATATAAGAATAGTTCTTTAGGGTCTTTTCGTCCCAAATATTTAATTCAGCTTTTTTACCAAAAAATTAAATTTAAATTATAAAATTCATTATAATAAATTTCTCATTTATTCATTCATGCAAGCCCTCAATTAAAAGACTAATTATTATGCTACCTTTGTACAGTTAAAATACTGCAGCCATTTAAAAATATTCATAGAGCAGAATTTACTTTTAATATAAACTAAAAGAAATGTTTTTGATAAACATTTGAAAAAAATAATTGTCGAATTCAATTTAATTAATTTAAAAATTCTACTAATTTAATCATTTTAAAAATTAAAAAATTAATAATTAAATATATTTTATAAAAAAACAAATTAAATAAAATCAAATTAAAACAAATAAATTTATTAAAAACTTAATACAAAATTTAAAAGAAAATAAAAATAAATAAAAATAAATTATATAAAAATATAAAGATTATCCCTTATAAAATAAAACTAAAAATTATTAATAAACATAACAAATAATTTTAAATTTAATTTAATCTAAAATAACCAGATATAAATTGAAAACGATTAACTTTTAATTACAAATTAAATATTAATAAATTTTATGACACAAATAAAATTATATTTAACTAATTATTTCAAATTCGGGAAAATAAAATAATTAAATCAATTAATTAACCCTAATACAAAAGGTACAAATAAATAATTTAACTAAATTAATTAATTATTTTAACAAATATATATATAAATTAATTAATAAACTAAAATTATTAAAAATTAATAACTAATTAAAAATTAGATATTCAGAAAGAATAAAATATATTTTCAATTTAATGTAAATAAATTACTTTAAATAAGCTACATTCTGTAATCTAATTACACTTTCCAGTACAATTACTTTGTTACGACTTATCCCAACTATAATGAGAGTGACGGGCAATATGTGCATAATTTAAAAAATTATTCAAAATAGGTAAGACCAAAAATTACTATTAAATCCGATTTCAAATTAAATCAACAATAATAATTCTAATATATTTAAAATTAAAGTAACCCACACTAACTTAAAAAAAACTGCACCTTGACCTAACATAAATCTTAAAAAAATTAAAAATAATTTTTATAAAAATAATCCATAATATAGAGATATACAAGTAAAATTCTAAGTATAAACTATCGTGGTTTATCAATTAAAGAACAGGTTCCCCTAATAATAAATTACCGCCAAATTATTCAAATTTCATAGAAAATAGCTATTAATAGTAAAGTAAAGAAAATTTAAATCTATTAATAATAGGGTATCTAATCCTAATTTAAAATAATGATTTAATAAAAATAAAGAAAAGAAATAAATTAAAAATAAAAATTCCACCTAAATAAATTAATTTTTTATTCATTTTAACAAAATTAAAACTAAAAAAGTTAATTTTTATAAATTGTATAACCGCGAATGCTGGCACAATATTTATCCATAATTATAATATACCTTAATATAAATAAATATATATGAAAATACTTTTTACTGACATAAATTAATTTAAATATATACCATATAATTGATACAGGTAATTAACTATAAAGATCAAATCAAACTTTATTATTAAAAAAGTAAAAAATATAAATACAGAAAAAAATAAACTTCCTCCCCGTATGCCAAAAACATAGAATAAAATTAATTTTTTGATACACTTAAACTTTTATACCTCTGACTATACTTTTTAAATATTAAATTTTAAGTTTAAAATTTTTAAATTTTTTGGTTTTATACGCAATTATTGCGTATAAATACGTAAGCTGGTCAATACCCACTAACGCGGAACGCGGATATCTAAATTTTTAAAATTATTAATAAATATTTTTTATAATTAAATAAATTATTTATATATAATAAAATATTTAATATATTAATATAATTTTAATAAATATTTTAATATTATTAATTAATATTTTTTTTTTTTTTTTTTTTTTTTTTTTTTTTTTTATATAATAAAAAAAAAAATTAATTTATTTATAATTAAATTATATATATAAATATTTAATTTTAATTAATTATTATTTATTATATTATAATAAATATTTAATAAATATAAATTAAATATAATTAAATCTACCCTCTAATTAAAAGAGGGTAGATTTATTATAATATTTATAATTAATATTAATTATATAATTATTATATTATAATATATATATATATATATATATATATTTATTTAATA